CGCATATCATGTCCGACACTCTGCTAGAATTCTGATAGAATACACAATGTAAATTAGTAAATTACTCCGCATCCGCAATTTTTGCGGTATTTTTTTTTTTCTTTTTCTGATTCTTTTTCTGATAGGGCTCAAATCCTGGATTTTCGAATTGAGAAAGAGAATACGACAGGTCTTGCCCGAATAGGAAGGATCTTTTCATATTTCATAATAAGAAAGATAATAAGAAATGGTGTCATATTCGAATATTCTAATAAGAGTGAATTGATCTATGATTTCATAATAGGAGAAATCTATGGATCAAATATGAGAAGGACCGGTATTATTAATTATTAATATAAGAAAAACAGGACACGGCTACGCTTCCCCATCAAAACTAGAGCGCTTCATTCTCATTCTGGAATGAAGTCCATCTCATTTTAATGCCCTTTGGTGTTCCAAAAATACCTTTTGAAGATCCTGATGAACTTGCAGATGAAGTTTTAATTGACGATTCAGATGAAGAAGAGGATGAGGACGATGACACTTCCTCTTGGGTTTGACTTAGAGTGGGACTTGTGATAATAAGAAAGATTTTGAGAGAGAGTTCAGTTTTCAGTTTTATTCCTATTCATGAACAAAGCATGAACCTATAGGGGGGGCTTCTTTTCTTTTATGGAGTACAATTTGAAATTCTTTGTTTATGAATTAAGGGGGGTCTTGCGAGAGATCAAGACTTCTCACGAGTTCTTAGATTCATGGACCAAATTCAATTCAGTGGGCTCTTTCATTCCCATTTTTTTCCACCAAGAAGGTTTTCTAAAACTCTTGGACCTCCGAATTTTGAGTATCCTACTTTCCCGCAACTCACGGGGTTCGAGAAAGACTCGATATTTCACGATCCGGGGTCTAGTACTATTTGTAGTAGTGGTCCTTATATACCGGATGAGCCGTCGTAATATGGTCGAAAGAAAAAATCTCTATTTGACAGGGCTTCTTCCCATACCCATGAATCCCGTTGGACACAGAAATGATACATTGGAAGAATCTTTTGAGTTTTCCAATATCACTAGGTGGATTCTTCCGCTCCTCTATCTTCCAAAAGTAAAAAAGATCCCTGAGAGCTCTTTCCTGGATCCGAAAGAGAGTACTTGGGCTCTCCCAAGAACTAAAAAGTCTATCATGCCTGAATCTAACTGGGGTTCGCGGTCTTGGAGGAGCTGGATCGGGAAAAGGGGGGATTCTAGTTGTAAGATAGCTAATGAAAGCCTTGCTGGAATTGAGATCTCGTTCAAAGAGAAAAATATCAAATATCTGGACTTTCTTTTTGTCTATTCTTTGGGTGATCCGCAAGGACGATGAGTGGGAATTGTTTGATCGTCTTTCTCCGAGAAGGGGGCCAAAGGGATTGAATTCGGGACAGCTATTCGAAATCTTAGTGAAAGATTGGATTTGTTATCTCATGTTTGCTTTTCGTGCAAAAATACCAATTGAAGCAGAGGGCTTCCTCAAGGATCCCGGGGCTGGGGCAACTATTCAATCAAAAGAGATTGAGCATGTTTCCCATCTCTTCTCGAGAAAGGAGTGGGCTCTTTCTTTGCAAAATTGTGCTCAATTTCATATGTGGAAATTCCACCGGGATCTCTTTGTTAGTTGGGGGAAGAATTCGCACGAATCGGATTTTTTGAGGAACATGTCGAGAGATAATTGGATTTGGTTAGACAGTGTGCAGTTGGTAAACAAGGATCGCTTTTTTAGCAAGGTACGGAATGGATCGTCAAATATTCAATATGATTCCACAAGATCTAGTTTCGTTCAAGGAAGGGATTCTAGCCAATTGAAAGGATCTTCTGATAAATTCAGAGATCATTTCGATTCCGTTAGTAATGAGGATTCAGAATATCTCACATTGATCAATCAAAGAAAGACTCAACAACTAA